ACCAACTCCAGGTCCAATAGAAGCAAGCCCTACGGCCAATCCAGCAGCAATAACGGAAGCGGCAGAAATCAGTGGATTCATGGTAAGTTCCTCGCACCAAAAAAAAAATGGTTAATGATACAATCAACCAATGAATTTTTACTTCATTTTTTTTATCATTTTTTTCATTAAGATTTTATCATTAAGATCTATCGGGTCGAAATAACTAAAAACTCCGAATTGAAATGATAATATTACTGAATCGTCAGAACTATTTCGATATCTCATTTTGAGTTTCTACCCATAATGGAGTTTTTGTTTTTGTAAATACATATGTATATGTATACGGTTCTAGTTATTGCATTTCTTTGTTTCGAACCATTCTTTCATTCAATTCTTCTTTCCTTTCTTTTTTCTTCTAGATACTATCCTTGAGTTCATCTCTTTTTTGCATTTCATTCAATCCACAATCACAGACGAAACAGAAGGACTTATATTGTAACTATATAAATGCAGTGAACCGCAATCAAATCAATCAATAATATATATATATATAGGATATATAATAATATATATATATATTAGGAATAGTCCTATATAACTAGTAAATATCTAATATCACATATACATTTGTTTCTTCCATAACGTAAACCACCCACATTTTATATTGAATCGGATTCTAGAATCATTCCTCGAAACAGACACGGGGGCTGGACTTATAGAGATTACATACATCTAGTGTGACCCCCCCAACCCATCTTTTTTTTTACAATTCCGCAATATCGTCTATCTTTTTTCCTACGACTCTAGGTCGTATATTCATACGTATTTGTATCTATTATGTTCCCCAACCAAATGGATTATCTTGAATCATGCATGAATTGGGATAAGCTTAAAAAAGACTATTTCGAAAACTAGTCAATGATGACCCTCCATGGATTCACCTATATAAGCCGCGGCTAACGTTGCAAAAATAAGAGCTTGAATACCACTTGTAAATAATCCAAGAAGCATAACAGGTATAGGAACTACTGAAGGGACTAAAGAAACAAGAACAACAACTACTAATTCATCAGCCAATATATTCCCGAAAAGTCGAAAACTAAGAGATAAAGGTTTTGTGAAATCTTCTAGGATGTTAATTGGTAAAAGTATTGGGGTTGGTTGAATGTATTTCCCGAAATAACCCAATCCTTTTTTGGTAAGACCCGCATAAAAATATGCCGCTGACGTGGGTAAAGCTAAAGCAACAGTAGTATTTATATCATTCGTAGGCGCAGCTAACTCCCCATGAGGTAATTGTATGATTTTCCAAGGTAAAAGAGCACCTGACCAGTTAGAAACAAAAATAAATAAGAACATAGTTCCAATAAAGGGAACCCAAGGACCATATTCTTCTCCAATCTGAGTTTTGCTCAAATCTCGAATAAATTCAAGGACATATTCGAAGAAATTCTGGCCGTCGGTCGGAATGGTTTGTGGATTCCGAACAGCTATGATGACTGAACCTAATAAGATAGCAATTACGACCCAAGAAGTGATAAGTACTTGGGCATGGATTTGTAAACCTCCTATTTGCCAATAGAAATGTTGGCCTACTTCTACACCCGATATATCGTATAACCCTTTGAGTGTTTTAATGGAACATGGTATAACATTCATATTGTCCTCTGACAGAAATTTCACTTCAAAAAAGGAATTATTTTGATTCAACCATCTATTTCTCAACTCACTAACTTGAATCATTAATCGTATATTTTATTTACGATACCAAAAAATTACATAACATCATAACATAATATCAATATCCCCAGTACTTTTTTTATCTCTTTTTAAAAATTCAAAAATAGTAACCGATCCAATAAATCTATGGAGTTGCCAAATAATTAACTAATCTTATTATTCTTAATGATAATCAACGATTTCTTATATAGCTAGAACGACCCTCACAAATTGCAGATACTAATTTGTTAAGAATCAATCGGATTGAAGCTATAGCGTCATCGTTTGCTGGAATCGAAATATCTGCGAGATCTGGGTCACAATTTGTATCGATTAAACAAATTGTTGGAATCCCCAAAATGACACATTCTCGAAGAGCCGTATATTCTTCTTGCTGATCAACGATGATCACAATATCAGGCAACCCCGTCATATATTTGATCCCACCGAGATATGTTTGCAAGGTAGATAATTTTCTCTTCAACATTGCTGCATCTCTTTTGGAGAGACTGTTGAGTTTCCCCATCTTTTGTTCTGCTCTTAAGTCCCTGAACTTGTGAAGTCTCGTTTCCGTAGTGGACCAATTCGTTAACATACCACCAAGCCATTTTTTATTAATATAATGACACCGAGCCCTTATTGCAGCTGATGCTACTGAATCCGCTGCTTTATTTTTTGTACCAACGATTAAGAAGTTTTTTCCCCTACTTGCTGCATCAAAAACTAAATCACAGGTTTCTGATAAAAAACGAGCAGTTCTAGTGAGATTTGTAATATGAATACCTTTACGCTTTGCAGAGATGTAAGGGGCCATTCTAGGATTCCATTTCTTAGTACCATGACCAAAATGAACTCCTGCTTCCATCATCTCTTCCAAATTGATGTTCCAATATCTTCTTGTCATTTTTCCCCAGACTTCCTTTTTTTTTAACAAAGAGACGAGGTACCCTGAAATAAATAATTGTTCCGATGGAACCTTCTACGGGGGATTGACCGTTGATACACGACCCAAACCATTAATTTCTTTTAATTACTTATTTTATTTATTACCAATTTTATTACTTATTTTTTTACCAAATCAATAATCGGACCAGATAATTGAAAGATAGTTAAAGTGAAAGGAAAGAATATGCTCTTAGGAATCATTAAATCGAGTAAATGATTGTTCTGATGTCTCATGGAAATTTGTCTCATGGAAATAGTTTTGGACGTAAGAACAAAATAATTCTCTATGGTGTAACAAAATATCTCTTATTTCCAACTCGAATAGATTCTTTCTTTTGATTTCCAAATGAATGTTCTTGTCTTGCCTTGAAGGGTGTACTAATTTTTGGAATCCGGTACCAACAGGTATAATCCCCCCCAGAACAACGTTCTCTTTCAGGCCTTTCAACCAATCAATACGACCTCGTAGAGCAGCTTTTGCTAAAACTCGAGCGGTTTCTTGAAAACTTGCTTCGGATATGAAACTTTGAGTATTTAGAGATGCCCTCGTTATTCCCAATAAGATTGCCCGATAACAGATCGCTTCGTCCAAAGCACGCCCTGCTCGTTCCGCTCGCAAAAAGCCGATTAATTCTCCAGGTAAAAAAACATTAGACATTCCATCTTCTGAAACCAACACTTTTGATGTTACTTGACGTACAATAATTTCTATATGTCTATTATGGATCTGTACCCCCTGGGATCGATAAACCTTTTGGATCTTATTAACCAAAGAGATACAACTTTGGGCTATGGTTAGCTCAGCTCCAATCAAGAATCCCCAGGGGATTCCAAGAATTCTTTGTATACGTTCGTTCCAACCTTCAACTCTCCTTTCTAGGTTCATCGATATTGAATCAATCGAACGCACTTCTAAGATTTGTTCCACTTTTGGAAGACCTTGCGTTATGTCACCAGATCTCGATTTTTCATATATAAATGTAACTAATGTATCTCCTTCGTAAAGGATTTCTCCATAATGGCTATGAACAGTTGCTCCTGGAGTGGCCAAATAGGGTTTAGCTGATCTTATAACTAAGGAGTCAACATGAACAATTAAAATTTGACCAGATTTTTTTACGTGTGATTCGTATTTGAATAGACATACATTTTCACAAATAAATTGTCCAAGGCTAATTCTAATTATTGTAGATGTCTCTTCACAATAATCGTGATGGAGAAAGCACCAATTCAAATGGAGTGGATTCAAAATTATGTTACCGCATGGATCGGGATTATAAATCCTCCTATTTTCATCTATTAAACAGTATTTAAGTACTTGGAAAGTCTGTTTAAAATTGTCAAGTAGCAAATATTTCTTTAACAAGATATGATTATGAGTTATTAAATAGTAAGATGAAAAAAAATTCGCTATTTTAGGGACAATAGTCCCTAAGGGACCCAGCAAATCCCTAATTTTGATTATGGGATATGATTCTTTTGTCACATTGTTATATTTCGAGCCATTGAATGGACCAATTCGAGAACAATTGGATGATGACAAAATTATCAAAGATTGGCATTCCTTATTTCGATTCAACAACGTACCAATACCAATAGTTCCTTGATGTTGGATAAGTGATTGAATCTTCGCCTTGGAATAAAAAGGATTGATATTGGTGCGATCTAATCCATTATCGGAAATCAATACGGAACTTGCCCTATCATACCTTTTTCCGGTATACGAAATAGTGGACTTGACTAACTCAATTCTTATGAAATCGCGAATCAGATCATTTGTCCTTACCTCAACAAAGGAAGCATGAACCTCTTCTATAGAACCATTTTTTTCTTGGTCCCAATTCAATACTAAGCAAGTCCGAACTAATTGAATACTTGTGTGAAAAATTCCTCGAATTGACTTGCCATTTCCATAAAGGATATAATTGACAACTCTAAGTTGGACATTATCCTTTTCCTGCAAGAGATCCCGAGGGAAAAGTGTTGCTAAATTTATCCCATCAGCTATTTCATATGTGACTACGGACCGAACCGAAACTAAATACTTTTTCTTGGTGGGTGTAACCCGTTGGGCATAGATCCAATTTTTCAATTTTTTTGATTTCTTAGAATTTTTTTTTTCCGTCTCTGGTGGTATCAAAATGCCGCTGTGCCTGGATATCTTATCTGTTTCTCCAGGAAAATGAATATCTCCAGAAAAGATTTTAAGTTCAATACTTTTTTTTTTTCTCTCCACTCGGACTAATCCGCCTACCCGACTTCTTGTATTTAAAGCGAGTTGTGTATCTACTCCAATGATACTATTGTTCCGGACCATTATGAACGAAGATCCGGGTAAGATATGCACTTCTTCGAGAATGAAAAAAAACCGATCTACTTTCTGGTATTTCGGACTAAATTCTTTTGCTCCTCGATACTCAATCAAATCCTCTTTTTTTATGATTGAATCTACCTCTATGGTACCATATTTAGTAATTCCTGAACTATTTCTTCTGTATCGTGGATCATCAAAATAAGCAAGAATACTATTTCTACGTAAAATACCATTTATGGGTATTTCAATCGAAATACCAAAACAGGGCATTAGTTCTTTATCTCGTTCTTGATCATATTTTAATGGGATAATGAATCTATTTCTTCGTTTTTTCGCCAAGAAATCAGAATTTTCTTGGAGAATAGAAGGATATATGAAATTCCAATGACCATTGGATATGATTCGATCAGGTCTTGAATAGTCAAGAATTTCCCTATCTTTTTTACCAGAAGTATCCAACAATTTATGTCTTACTCGATGATTAGTCATTGAGAGGTCAAAGATATATCTTTCTTCGAAAGAAAAAGAATGAGCATTCATTTGATCTTGATCTTTGTGGAGTGAAAAAGACACTATACTGGATCTGCGCGGACCTCCCGCTAATATCCATAAATGACTTGTTTTTGGTAATAGATGAACATTACCATGTGTATATTCAGATGCATGGTGGACATCGGTACTCCAGTGCATTTCTCCCTCTGATTCAGAATAAATATGTTTTCGTACCTTCTCCTTAAAACGAAAAGTAGACGTTCCGGCACGAATCTCCGCAATCACTTGTTCTGATTCTACATATTGATCATTTTGAACTAAAATCAAACTTTTTGGTGGAATATTCACATTATGGATAATATCCCGAGTCTCAATAGTTACATACAAGTCTATAGAACATAGAAAAGCGGGATGCCCATGACGGGTACGTGTGGGATAAACCAAATCCTCATTAAATTTTATTTTTCCATTAGAAGGAGCTCGTACATGTTCGGCAGTATCACCTGTAAATACTCCACCGGTATGAAAAGTTCTTAATGTTAGTTGAGTCCCTGGTTCCCCAATTGATTGACCCGCAATAATACCTACGGCTTCCCCCAATTCGACCAGGTCGCCGTGAGTGGGACTCCGACCATAACATAATTGACAGATCCAAGATGCACTCTTGCAAGTAAAGGGGGTTCGAATATATATTGGTTGTGCCCGAAAAGTTATGAATCGATTGACAAGTCCAATCCCAATATCTTGATTTCGAGCGGCAATGCATCGTAGACCCATATATATATTGTCTGCTAATACACGACCAATTAGTGTTTGGACAAAAATTTTTTCCGTCATCCCATTTCGAGGACTCACGGAAATACCTCGGATAGTACCACAATCTGTTCTACGTACAATAATGTGTTGAACTACTTCAACAAGTCTACGCGTGAGGTATCCGGCATCTGATGTTCGTACAGCAGTATCTACAACTCCTTTGCGGGCTCCGTAGCAGGAAATTATATATTCTGTCAAAGAAAGCCCTTCGCGTAAATTGCTTTGAATGGGTAAATCAATCATTTGTCCTTGGGGATCCGACATTAATCCTCTCATACCTACTAATTGGTGTATCTGAGATGCATTTCCTCTAGCTCCCGAAAAGGACATCAGATAGACTGGATTAGAAGGATCAGTCATCCGAAAATTAGGATTCATTTCTTGTCTCAAATATTCACTTGTAGCATACCATATCTCAATGGATTGACGTAATTTTTCTACCGCATGTACATTTCCATAATGATGGTGTTTTTCAAAAATAAAACTTTGTTGTTCAGTGTCTTGGACTAACCATCCCTTAGAAGGTATTGTTAAAAGATCATCAATTCCTAATGAAATAGATGTAGCAGTGGCTTGCTGGAAACCCAAAGTCTTTACTTGATCCAGGATGTGTGATGTATATGCCATTCCGAAATGATCTATTAATCTGCTAATAAGTCGTTTCATAGCAGTTCCATTTATCACTTTATTGTGAAAGACCAGATCAGCCCGTTCTGCCATAAGTACCTCTATATTCTGCTGAGTAGGATTCGACAATGGGCCTGAGTCAGTGATTCGAAAACTTCCTTTCCTCAATCTCAATCTTGATTCACGCAAAAATTCAGAAATTATGATACCAGTGAAACTGGAGAGACCCGAATTCCTATGGGCACGGGCATCACCTAATCTAATTTATTAGTTTAGATAGCGTATGAATAGGCCCGACAAAACCCCTGTATGGCTTCTTCTATTTCTCGATAAAAAGAAATATGACCAAGAGTGGTTCGAATGTATATACAATGGATTTCTTTTTTGACACTTCCTACTATTAGATAGTGCTCATAAATCTCATGATAAGTACCCAAAGATTCATATTGAAGTTCGATGGGAACTTCTCTTGAGCCAATGACACGTTGATCTAGTCTCCATCGGAGCCACAAAGGACTATCTAAACTGATTCGTTTCTGCCGATAAGCTCCAAGTACATCATAGGAACTACAAAAATACAGTTCTTTCTCTTTCGTATACTTATA